GATGAAAACAGCGCTCCTAAATGAAGCCTTTCTCAACTATACGATACCGCAAAATGTTTATTCCTTCCTGAACCTTCAACAAGAGTAACATCGCCAACCGACTTTGTTCTTTCCTTCTCATTTGACCGACGCGGGTTTGATATCAACAATTCTCCTAGCTATTCCCCCGCGGGGTAGGCACAAACCATTAGAATCGGTAGGTTCACATATTAGGAAGCAGTAGAGGAATTCCTAACAGAAGAAGAAGCATACTCAGAAGAATTAGAATCCAATTCATCTATTTTGCATCTATCTATATAGATTTTCAAAAAAGTGGGCTCCTCGTTCAGCAGATAGAGATGGAAACCCTACCTATGCAAGATTGAATGCAGTGCTGCTTGGACAACATCAATGCATTTAGTACAGTCGGAAGCACTAGCTAGGCAAGTCATACTGGGGGAATGCTGTTCCACACATTGGCTCCATTCTACCTGGAACATCCAATTCTTCCTTCATTACAAGGCCCAGCTGAGAGGGAGAGGACATGCACACTTTCCAAGGGGAGAGGTGGTGGTGAGCATTCTAAAGCTTTATTTTTGTGGGATAGGTTTATACTCCTATTGCATAAAGTTGATGAATACTTTTTTTTTTGGCCCGACAGAAAAGTGAAGGCCTCCTTTCTTACGAACTCGAGGTGAGGTGAATGAAGAGCTTGCCTATGAGTTGCTGCCTTATGGTTCTGCTTGCCTATAGAGTGGTTATGGTCATCCTTCATTCCTGAGATGAGAGGCGGAGGGCTGCTTACTTTGAAGACAGGAAGACTTAGATTCCATCATATCAATGAAGAAGAAATTGAGGAAGGACTTGGTTTTCAAGAGAACCATTCTTAGGGAGTTCCACTCTCTGTCCCGTTTCGAATGCTTCCAACACTCTGGGCAAAGCAAGTGGTTGACATTAAGAATGGATAGGCAGTTTATGTCGGAAGTGACACCATTCAGACTTAGCTTGTTGAACGCGTAAGCCATCCGGCCGTCCAACACAGAAATAAAGAGGTGGTGCTTTCGAGCTCAATGTCCGCTCAAGGAAGGAAGCACAGAGTGACGCAAGAGAAGAGACTTGTTAGTAGTTCGGTAGTAATTCATTACCTAAGTCAACTATTATTATATACGATACCACCCCTCTTAGGATCAGTGCTTTGGGATAACGGCAAGCAAATAATAGTCCTCTTTATGATTATGAATCCAGTAAACCGGATGGAAGAGATTAGCTGCCTAACCAAAGTTGATCAGAACAGGAAGAGTAAGGGCTAGAATACCATCTTTCCACCAGGCCAATCCCTACGCCCTCCAAAATGAACGCTTGCTTCTTCCTTCCGAGTGTAATTTATTCTGCCAGTTGGAATTCATTCTGTTCAATCCCCTTAATGCCTGTTTTTTCTCGCTAGGCATAGGGGATTTCCTCTTTATCCTGCCCTGCTTTATTACCTGGGAGAATAAGGGCTTGCATAAGCTTTTGATATGTTATTTCTTGGACTCTTACTAACGCTCGCAAACCAGATTCTCTTTCTTTTTGAGTTCCTAGGTAATAGGGGCATCAAGATTCTAGGTTACAGGCCAGTCCTAATAGAATCCTTTCTCGCTGGGACTTCTATCCCTGCCAGGCGCATTGTGGGTTCCTTACTAGTTGAGTGTGCTAATGCAAAGTAAAAGGTCATAACGAGGGTTACCCGCCAGCCCTAATCTAACCCCCTCTTACTCTTCGAGAGGAAGCTGGCAAAGGTAACGGATTTCCCGCAGCATTAGCAGGAGCAAGAGCAGTAAGAGAAGAAGATGTCATAGAATCTGCTGCATCGAATGCCATGTTTTCAGGAAATGAATCAATAACGGTGTCCAATGCGAAATGGCTAGCTGCCCATTCCTAAGCGAGGACCTTCTCCATGCTCGGATGATTCCTGCTTTCCTAATTTGATGCTCTGAACTTAGGGTGTTAGCTTCCCCCATGATGTCAAAAAGCTCCCTCTGTCAAACCAAGCCCTTCGTCACTAACAGTGTATTCTCTTTCACTTGCAAAATTGATTCTTGCGGCCCCTTCTGGTTTTGGAAATGTGCAATCCGTCCTAGATTCAATAGCAGGGGATTATCTTGCTCGCGGTCATGGAAACCCGGGATAATTAATTGGCATAAAACCAAGACCTGAACTATTGGAAGGCCTTACGACTGCAGGGAAAGAGCTAAGAGCGGATAGGCCTACAAAGATTCTCTGTGTCTAGTTTTCAGTTTCAGCCGAATAGCTAACATTCTTGCGGCAAGAGCGCATTCGATGTCGGTCCAGCCCTCTCCTTTCGAGTACTACCAAAGCTTACTAGCTCTAGCTTCCCTAACTTCTTGTTATGCGTCCTATCCTCTAAGTCTACTATGCATGGCATGCCTGCTCGTAGCGCCAAGATCTTTCTTTTCCTGCAATTGACTGCGTCAGGAAAGGAAAACCCACAATTAGGTATTCATCGATACCCCCCCAAAACTTGATTGGTTGCTCCCTGGCCTTGGTGCCAACATCCAAGGTTGCCCCCTAACTTCTGCATATGTGGATCTGTGATTGTGATATGAACACTTTTGGCTTCTCCCCCCGTCCCAAGATAAAAGTCGGATGGATAATGGCTCGCTCCATGTACATCCTTGGGAGATAGGTTTTCTCATCGCATACTAGTTTGAGGACTAGAAGCATCAGTTTGATCATCCAGTTCTTGCACATAGGGACAGCCTTTATCTTCCTTTCATATAGGTCCTTCCTTGCGTACTATACTTATAGAATTCCAGTTTAAATAAACGGCCTATCTTTTGCATTTGAAGGGACCTATCGTGACCCCGTAAACTCGCGATTTAGCAAATAGGCCATGAAGAACGTTTTCTATAAACCGAGATGAGAGATAAGCGGGATGGGCTAAGCTAAACGGATGCGAGAGTTAACGGATGACCGATCGATACAGTACGAGAGATTCCCGGGGAAGTTTTTCTCAAAAGGAATGAGCGCTTACCCTATCGACCGAACGACCGAAGCTACTATCCGCAAATCATTAACTCCTAAACTCCAGAACTAAAGGAATGGTAATAGACTGAGCTAGCCTCCCGTTATGCGCCAATGCTTGAACAGGACCGTTTACCTTTACCAAAAGAAAGAAGAGAAATTGGGCCATGTTTCCCGAGAGAGGCGCCTTCTCTCAGGCCAGCAGTCTTCTACTTCTAGTCGACTGCTCTATGACGGGCTTCCCTGTTTCCTGGGCTCTGCTCGCTCGTATACGCTCCGACCCAGCAAGTAATAATTGACAAGACATATGAGCCTTTCCTTGCCTGCATTAATAAAAAAAAATTTAAATAATGAATCAAGATCTAGATGGAGGGTTGGTTTGGCCGCAATACTTCTTCGTGAATCTCCAAACAAAAATTTTCTTTGAAGTCCGAATACTCATAAGCTTAGGGACGCCTCTCGTTCCTCTTCCCCCATTTTAAAAACGTTTCTCACCCCCCCATATTCAGCTTGAACTTTCGCTATCCGATTGGAATCGCGAAAGTTCTTTCAAGAGAAAGGATTTTTCTTGTTTAAGAAAAGCCTCTTTTTGTTCCAACTCCAGCATTTCCAGAAACTCCAGGTCGCGCTGCTGTTTCTCCATAGTTTCCTGCAAATGTAGTTGGTAAAAGCCTAGAAAATGGTGTTGCTCTGTAGCAAACACGCTATTCTATAAATAGGAATAATGTCGGTGTAGAATCAAACTTGTAAGAATATTGGACAGGGTGGTATGGTTGAATTCATAAGGCTCCAAGGCAGAATTTAGAATTACTTATAGTTGGAAATCGGTAAGAAAAAGCAAATGAGCTTCCCTACCAAAGAAGAGCATCTTATATAGTTGAACGATTTGTTCCTTTTAACTTAACAACAACAAAGAAACAATTTCTAAATAACCAAGGAAGACGCGTAGCGTCACTTTACTCACGCACAACGGCTTCTTATTAACATATAGCGTCTGTAGCGTTAGAAGCCGTTGCTTGTTCTTTCGCGTCAGCCCTTGCTTGTTTTTTAGAATCTTAGGAACACATCTCGATCTCTAAAAAGGATCGAAATGCTATATCAAAGAAATAATCACATAATAAGAATTATGCGAAGTGATTTCTCTCTTTATTTATGAGAATTGGGGGGACGCTCTCTATTTCTTCCCCATCCGCGAGGGAAATTTTCATAGCTCCTCGCTGGAATCTATAAGTGAAAGAAAACTCTTATAACTCTTAAGAACTCGAAAGCACCTTATGTAGACTCTAAGGCTACGATCTTTATATGTTTTGGCCACGTCCGTTTCCGCTCCGAAGAAGAAGGTTTGGATCTTTCAATCTTATGTCGTGAGGGATATGACCTATGTTAGGTCCATAAGATACCACAGCTTTTGGTGTTCTATGATTCACCTCCGAATAATGAGTAGGTAGTTCGATCCTTTTTATTTTTATCTTCCTAGTAAACTTCTGGGGGGATGCGGAGCAATAGGTCGAATTACTATATAAAGAAGAGTTGTCAACTATAGGACTTCTTATTCGAGTAGGAATATTTCGGTTTTTCTCGTTCCTTCTATTCGATAAGAATAGGGATTTTAAATGATACAAATTCCTCTTCATTCTGTTGTGCTCAGCGAAAGAACTACCTAAGCATACTTTTTCGGATCCAAACTTCTTTGTTCTTTCTAAGTCTTCTTCTTGCATAGCAGAACGCAACTGGAAATTTGGTGATTTGCCTATTCTTTTTCCGATATAGCTCCTTATTTCTTCACCGCGGGTTCTCGCATCATTTTCTTTAAAAGATATTATATCACCGTGGGAGAGTTTAAAATGAGTAATGTTTACCATTCCATTATTCACACAAATCCTTCGATGACTTATCGGCTGCCTTGCTTGAGGAATAGTTTCACAAAAATGGAGACGAACCGGAATAACGTCCGATCTTGTTTCTGGATTGAGGAGAAAAGGGATATATGAAGTTCGTTTTGTTCCTCTGTGCATCTCTGTGATGGGTAAATTTCCATAAAAAAGGGACAACTTTCGTGTAGTTTGTAATTGGATGTAACTGTTAAGATTTTTTCTCGAATAAATCTTTCTCTTAATAGATCTCTTCTTGTTCCTCAATCTTCCGAGAATACGGCGTTGTATTATTGTAAGTTTTCTGTTCCAAACATTTCCTGAAAGTAGACGACAAGTTTTAAATCTTAATGCAGGCATTTCATATCTCGTTGAATCATTCTTGATTCCACACCGGGGCTATGGGAATCGAACCCAACAATTCTTCCACGACCCCTATTCTCGAACGAACGACCTCCTTTCACTTCACACCAATTCCATCTCGATGAATGGAAGAGAACTTCTTTTTCTACTTACCATAGCCAATAGTCAGTTTATAAAGCGTGAACGTGAGAAGGGAGAAGAAAACTCTTAGAACTCGAAAGCACCTTATGTAGACTCTAGGCTACGATCTTTCGTCTCTTATGATCTTTCTAGTTAGAGAGAAAGATCACTCCTAAAAGCAGCCTTATCTTATATACGATACCACCGCATTTTCATCGATAAAAGATCTTATTAGCTTATGAACAAAGTCATTAGTCATATTAAATCACCCCTTCACTCTTCTCTTATCTAACGAAAAAGAGAAATCTCCTGTTAAAAAAAAGAAAGAACTGTTAACAGTGAAAACTCCGGATTATCACGTCATTCGTGTTGAAGGCGAAAGCTAGCAAGTAAGCTAGCCTATTAGCTATTCTAGCCTAGGATCGTTGTCGGGAAAGTTCAAACGACGTCCAAGCACCAAAAGGCGAGGTTCCGAGGACGTAACTAGAGTGAATGACCCACACAGCATCGATTGATTTCAGACATCATTCTACGGAATTTTCAGATCTTAAGATCAAGGGGCATAGCAATTCAATATAAATTAGAAGAGAATAGTCATTAGATCCGGACATAGCCATTAAAAAAAAACTCTCCTTACTGGAAGATCTTTCCTATGAAGGTGGGAATGACTAGCCAAGGAAAGATGTCCAATTCCATGTCTTAAGCATAGTGACATTTACCAATCCTGAAATCCGGTAATAATAAAGAGACAAGGCGTCTAAGGTGTTCTCCTATAAATCTTCTTTGCATGAGATGAGACCCGGAATAGAGCCTTTTGAGGAAGGATCTTGGCAATGGGGAAAGAGAGAGATGTGGAAGCCTTTTCTCCTACATTGTCCTTATGTTCCATTTGGGAGTGAACTAAATAATGTATATAGTAAATCGACTCAAATGTTATTGACCAAACTTTTCCTTAATGATGAAACTAACACACTTACAGCTAGGGAATATCTTAAGAAGAATAGTGGCGATCTTTCAAAAGAGGATTTAGAAAACATCAATTCCTTTCATGAATACGCACCGGAGGTTATCATAATTCATACATTAGGTTCAGTCTTCAATTGTGTGAACAATGAAACTCCGGCTGTTCGTGTTGCAACTGTAATAGAACAGCTTGATAATATGACTAGAACTTATGCAAGGTTGTTGCGCGAAAGAATAAATAATTACAAATCAACCGTGAATCATAAAGATGATGATCAGAAGAAGAGTAGTCAAGATGATCAAACTAAGAAGGATAGTAGTCTTTTTGGTAAAAAATTGGTTGACTTTTTATTAGAAAAAGAATTGATATGTCTAAAGTCAGATGTAGAGGGTAAAATTGAGTATCAGCAAAAGGATGGCCATTATTATAAAGAAAAAAATGTATTTGCATTATGTAATTTTGATCTGAGGCTTCTTCCGGTCAAACTAAATATACCCATGGTATGTAAACCGAAAAAATGGGATATACTACCCAAACTAAAAAGGGAGGGTAAATTACCTCAATCGCTATCCGATCTTACAGGTGGGTATTTAAGCAAACCCGTAGGTGATCTATATCTCTATAATAGATTTCACTTATTATCATCCCGTGATATGACCAATTTTCATATTCAGTTTGATAATGATCAATCAATATACCAGGAATTATGTAAAACCATGAATATGTTACAGGATGAGGCTTTCGAAATAAATAAAGATGTCTTAAACTTTATCAAAAAGAATTACAATGAATTAGTGAAATCGGGTCTACTTATGCCTAAGTTTCTTGCATCATTAGATATAAATAAAACATGTGACCTATTGAGAGATAGATACATATCTGATAAAGCGGCTCAAGAAGATATCAGATATCAAGATTTGCTAAAGGAGTTAATGGTGCGTATCCAACGTGCTCGTTATGAAAAGTTTATAATTGAATTAGCAACAGTTTACGAGGCAATTTTATCTACCAGCCTTCCTTGACTTCCGTGGGCGGATTTCTCGTGCGGGTGTCTTACATTTCCATGAACGTGATTTGGCTAGAAGTTTAATAGTATTCGCTAAGCGTAAAAAAGCTGAAGCTAATGTAAATCATGTTCGTAAATGCTTAGGAGCTGCTTCAGCATTTCATTATCAAAAGTTTGATACTTACGATGATGCTTTACAATGGTATGTTGATCGGGAATTTCATAGATATTCGAATGAAAGTCTCATTAAGGAGGCTACTAATGCGCGTGACCCCCTTCAGTTCCTAAGCAAAGTAATATGTCTCGAGAAAGGAAGAAATATCAGTATATATCAAATGCCTATCACACAAGATGCATCGGCAAGTGCATATCAGTTAATTAGCTACTACTTGTTAGATTATAACATTGCTGTAAATACAAATCTTATTCCTAGTACCGACTCTAAAATGAAGGATATATACACCTACTTTCGAGAAGATATTAAGGTATATCTGCAGCAGAATAGGTCAAAAACAGAACTTGATCACTCCCTGTATACCATAGTGATAAATGGACTGACTCGAAAATTAGTAAAATCTCTCTTAATGCCGATGGTCTATGGTAAGAGTGTATACAGCATGAGTGAAGATTTCTATCAACATTTTTCAACCGTAGTAACGAAAAGGGACTGCTACAAGATAGCTAAAGCTATCAATTCATTCTTTGAAGATAGATTACCTCATATTATGAATCTAATGAAATTAGTCCGCATTGTGGGTTGGTTAACATCAGCCTTGGGTAAACCTGTCCATTATTCTACACCAGTACTTACAACTGTACAGGACTATATGAAATCTAAAACAGTGAATATATGGGTTTATGATCGTAACAACAAGAAAAGGAGTAAAGTTACACTAAGAGTTCCTACTCAAGAGCGTGATCGAAAAAAGACTGCTGCTTCCATTTTTGCGAATTTCATTCATCAGAAAGATGGATATATAGCATATTGTATGATCCGTAATAAACTTAAGCTAGGGGGGCCTATTTATACTGTCCACGATAATTTCATAACTTCTCCGGATTGCGCTATGAATATGCCTAAATATTATATAGATATATTTACTATAGATGATCAGTTTACTCCATTGGGATATATTAATCAATTTATTATCCATAATTTGATGATGGGTAAAAACGATGATTTTAGTTGGGATTCTCCTATTAATCCTGTTTTGCTTGATGATATTAAGATAGACTTGTTAAGGCGATACACTGCTAACAAAAAATCTAAAAAAGAGAGGTTGACTTTTGCTAAAAAGCTTGATGAATTCACCTTAGCATACAAGCAATATCTTCAAAATATTAGCCGAAGGGACTCTTCTAATAATGATGATGATATATACAAGAATACGGATTATAGTGATAGATGGAAAGACTTCTCAAATTCTATATTAGGATGGAAGAGGTATCCATACAATTATAGTTTACACTTATGATGATTGTTTGAAGTCTCATAAGTGAATACACTACACTATACCGGAAGTCTCAAAAGAAAGAAGAGAAGTAAAGGGAGTGGAGTTAGTTGCTGGTTGCTTGCTTACCAAGTGAGCCAGGCTTTGCTCTCCTCTCCCGGCCGATCTTCAAAATGCATAAAGACTTCTGTAACTACAAATTAGGCAGGTTTGTTAAACCAGAAGTGTAAGGGATATATAGAAGGCTATTTCAAGTGCAAGGTCACACCCACACCTAACTCCTTCTTTTTATGTGGGGCTTGAGGGTGCACATACCCGATAACTCCTCGATCTGGAGTATACCACTATCTATATTGATGGGATCACCTCCCCTAAAAGCACAAAGAACGGATGGATAACGTATCTGTATATCCTGAAAGATATTACGAATACAGTGTAATATGGTCGTTACCTCTCCCCCATCAATATCATAAATAGGGAATAAGAATTCATTGGCATACCGAACATACTTGATACCGGGATATTCTTCCATAAACTTGAAATCGACATCCTCTAATAGGAGATCGATCAGTGTGCGAGATAACGAATCGCCATTAGGATATAGCGCCACATCACTCTCGTCACACACATTACCGGCAAGATCTATAACCCATAAATCGGTGCAATAAGATTAAATCAATTTGTGTACTTTTTTATCATTGTGAATAATAGGACGTATCTTGTCGCTGAGTCGATCGTTGGATAACGTTTCATACGAAAGGGCAGCTGATACGCAAAGAACGGCTTCTAGGGCGCGCCAGCTAGAAACTATAGCGGTATAATCATACATTGTTCTAACAGAATACATATCCCTACTACGAACCACCTCATAATTGTATAATGTGATCATATCACTAAGCATATTCTTAATAGCACTAATCAAAATTCTATCATTAGGATGGGGTTCAATCCGGATAACATCCCCTATGATAGTAAGACGAAGCGCTGAAAACTGGTAACCCCCGGATGTAATATTTTGAATAACGAGAAACGCGCAATCAAGGTTATGATTATATCCCGTTAGAATACCATCTAGCAGCCTTTTCATAGCGAGAGAACAACCTTCTTGAGAAGCCAGCTTCATAGCCATACCAGAAGTAAACCTGACAGATATATACGAGGAATTCATCTTCGGCATAATGAACCTCTGAAAATTAGCATTAGAAGTATAAGTATATAAAAATTTCATCTCAAAACACGAAAGATAACCGTTAGGGCGCCTCATAATAATCATAATGTTCTATTATTTCTAAATAAACCGCTTGATGCAAAAAAGTGCAAAAAGACTTGACTTGTGTAGACACCAATAATGTTAGGTTTGTTAAACCATAAATAGTAAAGGGATTGGAAGAAAGTAGGTTTGTTAAAAAAGAAAACTCTCATAGCCAAAAGGGTCATGACAGTGTCTAGCCTATAGCTCTCTTTCCCTAAAGGGTCCTGATAGTGTCTAGATACTTTTACCCTCAAGTACAACTATAGGGTAATTTCTATGACCTGAAAATCCCGCATTGCCTTTTCTCCTTAATCTTAAGGAGTTCTGGGTTAGGCACAGGGGCGGATGATATTGCAAACCGCTTTAGACTATTTGCCCGTAATAGAAAAAAAAAGAACGTCATGTTTACTTTTAGTTTGAGAATCTTAAGGGGGGTTAATGGGGGTGTGGGATATGGTTACCAAATATTTTATGCTACCAATGATTTTTATCCATATGATTTAACTCAATGTGTTATAACGGCGGGTCATTTGATTGCGTTAAATATGTTTCCTCCACTCCTTGAAGATGATGAAGATAAGGGTGGTGAAATAGATATGGTATATCTGGTATCCTTACTTGCTACTGAGGAGTATTATATTAGTCCTATGACTTATAAATATATGACGGTAATACCATCTTCCAAAAAGATGAAACCCATTGTAATTGGTATAAGGGTTATACCTGGGGAATTACAGGACCGTCTCGTTCTAAGTGTACTTAGTACAATCGTGATGTCATCGTTATATGATATGCAGGAAAAAAAACGCTATTTTAGCAAGTCGTGCTTTAGTGACTTTACTACTCAAGGTGATAGATTGAATGATCTTCACAACGAAATTCTCGGGTGGTAAAGGTATTTATAAAATAAATTTGACTAAATCTATGTTATCTGTTGACAGATCTCGAGTTATGAAGAAGGTTGCCCCACTTCTTTCAAATCATTCTTACGCTGTCAAACTGTTATCACAATTTTGAAATGTGAAAATTTATAAAGATAAATCCCAAGGGAAATATTCTGATTACGATCATTCTGATTCTTATTCTGAATTTTTGTTTAATGATGTTCGTCCTTCTGCTGGTATACCTCCTGTTCAATATATTTCCGGTGTTCTGTTAAATATACTGTTAGATGATATTGATAAAATGATAGAAAAAAGGATGCCTAATTTTAAATATGTACGATATTCTAATGATATAGTTATACCTATTTATAATCATCAATGCGAAAGTGATATTATTAGTGAACTAATTAAGATATTAACGGAATGCAATTTTGAATCTTTTACCGCGGAACGAACTCATAGACAGGGCACTACCTTCCTTATTCAGGATAAGGGGTTTCGTTTAGACAAATTTGGTCGTTGTATTGACCCTAAGATATTTCATAAAGAAGAGAAACCCCGCATCGTACCATACTTTAAGAGTGGTTCCAAAAGTTGTTGAATATAGGTTGGTATTTTTGTTTGTTTAATTTGTTGTAATAGATCCCGAGGTTTTTTGAGTCCTACTAAGAACTTAACAGAACTTTTTTTTCTAAATTCATTAGTGCAATAGTATTTGCCTGGTGTTCAGTGCCCTTTTCTCGTCGAATGTCCCATGCTTTCCGTTGGTCAACAACCAACCACAACTCTCTCTAGATACTTTTTCGAGGAGCGAGTGCTTGTTTAAGAAGAAGACGGGGTTGGTATCAAAGACGAAAAGGAATTCTTCAAAAGTCTTGGTTTTTCCTTGTTGGTTGCATACGAGGGTTCACTTTGCTTTGTCTGACAAAGACATATGAGCCAACGAAGAAAGCATTACCTAAAATGACTATTCTGCATTTCCATTCTTTATTTCCTATAATAACTCTTCTTTACTTTGAAAGTCTTTACCCTCAATTAGGAAAAGTAAATCATTCCATTCAATGATTTTTCCTTCGTCACTGCCTTTCCCAAGGCTAGCTAGCAATCTATCTGTGAGTAAGCAAACTAGTGAGATCTCAAGGCTAAGATAGTTTGAGGATTTCCTTTCGTAAACGTCAATTTATTTTGTTTCATTATCCTTGAATTCAAAGGGACCCAAGGTTTTCTCCCTAAATGCCCGCACTAGTCTCAGGGACATGCCCATTGAAGCGTGCCACTCCATTCAGACAGGGAAAGACATTTCGTTAAGGGTGCTTTCACTTCTTTTTCCGTTGGGCGGAGTCAAGTGACCTCTTCACTCTACTCATGTTGATGTATCTGCTTCCTATCCCTTGAGATAGTGCCTACATGGCTACATGGTATAATTTATCCTAAGAAGCCGAGCAAACGTCGCTCCTATTTCGGTTAACGAGTTGGTACTGCATAAAAGAGTATGGATTTCTTAATATAAGGTTGTCTAGTTTCTAACAACCCTTACTCTCTCCTCTTTCCTTGCTTTCTTCCCCCTTTCCGTACTAAGTCTCGAC